AAAAAAAGTGAGGAACAGAAATAGAAAGTGAAATAGCATATGTAAATTCAAATAAGATATTATAATGTTTCACCTTTGCTAGACTATTGACATTCTATATTTGTTCTTAAGGAATTGTTGAATATGTACAAAAAGGGGTGATGAATTCTGTATACACGATTTTTTTTATTTATCTATTTTATAGTTTTTATAGTTATAGTATAGATTTTTATAGTTATAGTATAGAATAGATAATATATATTAGAAATTCTAATAAATATATATATATATAATAAAAATATATATAATAATATATAATATTATATATATAATATTATATAATAAAAATATGTTCTATATATTTTCTATATTTTACGTTGCATATTTCTATTTCTAAAATATTTCTATATCATATTTCTATTTCTATATGAAGATATAGATATATAGAAAGATATATATTAAAATATAGAAAGAAAATATAGAAAATATATAAAGAATATGAGTATGAGAGTTTTTATCTAATTTGACTTCACATATTGCATCACATAAAAAATTGTAATTTATTTGCAATTGGGAGAGATGGCTGAGTGGACTAAAGCGGCGGATTGCTAATCCGTTGTACGAGTTTTTCGTACCGAGGGTTCGAATCCCTTTTTCTCCGTTTACTGCAATTACCCGAAACTTCTGATTTCGAGCTAATTTTGATACCTTGATCGTGTGTTAACGGAACAGAGGTTAATATTTGAAGTAGATCAAATAATAAGAAAATAATAATGAAGAAAATTCTTTCGAAATACTAAAAAAAAAACCTAATTTTTTATTCCTCACGTCCGGGATTGCGTCCTGGATCATTAGATAAGAATCCGAAGATGAAGAGAGAAACAAAGAATATCACTACCGTGTAAACAAAAATTTTAAGAGTAAGCATTACACAATCTCCAAGATAAGATCATTTTAGAAAGAGGTAATAGATCACCTATTTTTCACCTATTTTTTTTTGAGGTTTTTTTTTTAATGTAAAACTTAGTCGATCTTATTCATTTCTAGAGTTTTATTATCGAATGAATAGAACAAATCATAAATAGATTTGATAATTGATTAAAGTAGAAAATTAATAATATTATCGAAAACTTACAGCAGCTTGCCAAACAAAAGCTAAGAGAAAAAAGAGGACAGGTATAACAGGCATAATGTCTACAATTGGATTCAAAAAGGCATAAGCTTCAGGTAATTTGCCAAAGAAAAAATTATTCGAATAAAGTACAGAATTAAGACAGATACAGATTAAACTAAACATATTAAGCATAACAAAGATTTCGTTCTTGTAGATTAGAGAATTTTCTTTTGATTGAGTTATTTTTATAAGGGAAAAATGAAAAAAGGCAAGTAAAAAAGTCCTTGTTTTTTTTTTCCTTTTTTCATTTGAAAATTTTCAAATGAGAATACAGGGAATTTCACTTTCATACTTTCATAATTATCTTACTTTAATTTCATATAACGATCAATCCATTTTTTCATTCTAGATTCTTTAATCTACATATGTTGTATCCTATACATACGTTCAATCCCAGCAAGAACATTATTATATAATTACATAAATATAATTACATAAAAAGAGATATACTCTCTTATATTATATATTTAATTTTTTTGTTCTTGTTTGTTATTTTCCTGGGGATTGACAAATAATCAATAGTACTATTACACTTAATACTACACTTACACTTAATACACTTAGTAGTGTCGAATATAAATTTAAACAGTGATGGGGCGTGGCCAAGCGGTAAGGCAACGGGTTTTGGTCCCGCGATTCGGAGGTTCGAATCCTTCCGTCCCAGAGCGCTTCTATCAGAAACGAAATAAAAAATCAAATTGTATACCACGTAAAACAGAAAAGTTGTTAAGAAAAAGATCCCGTGTTTTTTATTCTAAGCAAATAATTCTTGTAAGAATTAAGAATTTTTTTTTCTAATTCATTTGATTTTTCATCACTAATCAAGTCTCAAATGCAAGTACAAGTAGCAGTAAAATAAATATTTTTTTATTCCAAAATTTTGGAATCCCCACCTATCATACCTGTACTATTCATATTGATTTTCAAGTTAGTTTATTTAGTTTAGAGGAGAGGGGACCTTATGTCCCATATCCATAAAATAAAATGCGAATTCTCATATCACATGATGATGCAATGTGAAATAGGATGGCCATATATTTTTGATTTATGGAAAGGAAAGAGATAGGAATGTCCTTGTTTCACATTGCATCTAGAGATTCCAGAGTGGCGAGTTTATGTACTCAAATTTTTATCACTTTCATCATGGGTTTATAAATTTTAGAAGCTTTAATATGGGAAAAATAGGAGAAATCTATTGTCTGGTCAATATTCCATTTTTTTTCTATCTTCTCTATTAGATCTAGAGATTTAGATAATTCAATTTAGACTTTGACAGCTTAAATGAGTAATTCCAAATTTGTAATGGAATGTATTGATTGGGGAAAATTCATATATCCTTTAATTCATATAGGCTCTATATTTGAGTTTATTGAATTGCTCTTAAATCTGAAGTCAAACAAAATCTCTAAAAAAAACCTATTTTATAATTATAAGAAAATAATAAAAAAAAAATATATATAATAATAACATTATTATGTTCTATTTGAATAACAATGCACTTTTATTTAGTTTAAGAAAAAAAAACCTGTGGAGATAGATTTGCAATTTTTCTAATTTTTCTAATAAATATCCAGGATTATCTCGATATTAATTGATGCTACGAAAAGATCAGACTTCTCTTATTCTTGAGTATTTCTTAATTTTTGATTAATATTTTTCTTTTATTTGAAAAAAAAAAAGGGGGGGAATAAGAACTTAATCTTGTTTTACGCGAAACCCTTTCGATTGAATACTTTTTTGACATGGTCAATTTTTCCTTTCTTTAGAAAATGAGATATTTGTTACAAATTTTGAGTTGCTTATTTATTTTTATTGCGTCAATTTGTTGATTTGATTGAATTAGAGTAGAGCTTTAGAGTTCAATTTAGAGTTCAAATTGAGTCATGGCTAGAAAAGGATTCTCTAGTTATGATGTTCCAATCGGGGATTCTTTCAACTATATATTGTTTTTGTTTAATCTTTTTAAAGAACTCTTGATACTAAAAGAAGTTTAAGAAATCCATATTATAGAAATCAAGAAACTGACAACCCTTTCAGATCATTTTTTGGTTGGAGCGAAAAGTCTCTTTGACTAAAAATCGATTTTTCTGGATTATAAATCGATTAAAGCTAAAAGATTTTCTTTTGTTTGAGGTTTCTAGTTTTTGTCTGAAGAAAAAGTTTCCTTTATGATTGATTGTCCCGAACAATCCGGTGAAGATGTAAAAAAAAGTATTAAAATCCTTTTTGGAAGTTGTTTTCATTTATATTTACATGAAAATATTCAGATAATATGAAATATGACATGGAGTTAAAAAAATTGGAATAATATGAAGTTAAAGAAATTGGGTCTCTGTTGAGCCCTCTCTAGATAAAACGTGTTTAATTCTATCCATGTTTAGATAGAAAGTATGGGTTATACTATTATACTATAAAAAATAATAAATTATACTATAATAAATAATAAATAAAATTAATATAAAAATTAATATATAAAAATTAATATATATAAAATAAATAAAAAAAGAAATATATAATATAAAATATATAATAATATATAAATAATATATATATATAATATATATATATATCCCGATATATTCTAATATATATATTAGAATTATATATATTTTAAAATTATATATATTTTAATATATATCCCATATATATTCTGAATTCCGATTACGTTGAGCCAATGACTATTCATTATTACATAAAAATTGAATTCCATAGTGGTTTGAAATTCAATTCTAAATTAGAGGAATGTTATGTTAAAACTTCGTTTGAAACGATGTGGTAGAAAGCAACGTGTGACTTGAAGGACATGATCGGCTGTGGATTTTGTGTCCACCATTTTTATATGAATGAAAATGCTCTTGGCTTGACATAGTTTGTTCTGTTCCACTGGCAACGTAATTTGCCTTAGGTTGATAAATAGTACATGATGGAGCTCGAGCAGAAAGGGGTTGATTCCTTTATCAAAGGGAAGAATCTAGGGTTAGTAAGGATCAATAAGTTAGGCCAACTCTGTAATGTAAATATATCCTCAATATGAAAATCGAAGGCTTTCGTTTTGAAAAAAGTTAAAACACTAATACTAATTTAAAAGACTAATACTAATAAAGTATCATTTTATAAAGTATCATTTTAGGAATTGGTAAAACTATTTGGATCAAAGTAAAGTGTATCCTCGAGGGAATCCTCCCTTCGTTATTTCTTTCTATTTCTATGGAAAGAAAAAAAAAAAGAGGGATGTTGCTGCCTTTTTGAAAAAGAGTAAGGATCACCGAAGTAATGCCTAAACCCAACGATTTCACAAGCGAAGATAAGGAATTCCAGAACAAGGAAACAAACTTTTCAATTGTTTCAACAGTTGGATCTCAATGAGACGTAAAAATGGATACGATATGAGACAAAGAAAAGAGGTTAGAGACGGCTCAATAAATGTCTAAGGATTTCCTTTTGAAGTCTATCGGAATTACTTGAGTTATGAGTATGAATAATATTTTTTCTGTAATGAAGAAAACAACCGAAATCAAAGTTTATTTATTTTTTTATCCATCCATTTGTCATTAAATATATTTGACATTATATACAATGTAATTCTATACCAAAATTCGATTTTTTACAGAAATTCAATTTATTTTTTCTCGAGCCGTATGAGGAGAAAACCTCCTATACGTTTCTGGGGGGAGAATACTTTATTTATATCTATCCCAATGAGCCATCTATCGAATCGTTGCAATTGATGTTCGATCCCGAAGAGAAGGAAGAGATATTAGAAAAGTGGGTTTTTATGATCCTATAAAAAATCAAACTTTTTTAAACCTTCCTGCTGTTCTATATTTTATTGAAAAGGGTGCTCAACCTACGGGAACCGTTTATGATATTTTAAAGAAGGCAGAAATTTTTAAAGAAAAAACTTTGAGTTAAGTTAATAATTAATAAAATGAAAGGAAAAAAATGAAAAATTCATAACATAAAAATTTTAAATAAGAAATAAAGGAGGTAAAAAGTACCTATCTTTATTTTTTTTTTTTACTTAGAATTCCTACAATTTGCATTTTTTTTTAAGTTAAGTTAAGAAAAATTTAATAAATAAGTTCTATTTAAGTCAATTTATTTATTAATTATTTATTAAATCTCTATTTCTTTTTTTTTTTTCTTGTTGTGGGAATCTATTAACAAATAAGGGGGGGAATTTTGTTTTCTGAACATTGCATTCATATTGACAATGTTGTGTCGATCGAATATAATTTGATCATAGAGAAAAGATATATTTATCCCCAAAACCATATTTTTTTTTTATCGGGTTTGTTAGTTCACTTTACTTGTTTACATTGCCGGATTGATTTGATACAAGGTGCATTTTTTTTTTGATCGTATACACATATTCTAGTTATCGGGGTTGCTAACTCAATGGTAGAGTACTCGGCTTTTAAGTGCGACTATGATCTTTTACACATTTGGATGAAGCAACGAATTTGTCCAGACTATTTATTGGCCAAGTCTATAAGACCACGACTGATCCTCAAAGGTAATGAATGGAAAAAACAGCATGTCGTAATAAAACAAATTCCGTACTTTAAAAGAAATAAAATTCTTTATTTTTTTTTTTTAATAGAAAACAATTTGAATTTTAGTGGAACTTTAAGTTTCTTTTTAGAGGATCATTGCAAAGGCAAAGGGTTTTCTTTTTTGGTTTTTTGGAAGGAGACAATAGAAATCCACATTTGCAGTTTGGGTCTAGTGAATAAATGGATAAAGCTCTATAGCTCCAATTCTAGTAAAACAAAAAGCAACGAGCTTCTGTTCTAAATTTGAATGAATTGAACGATTTCTCGATCTAACTAAATTAGAGGTTAAAACTAAATTAGTGCCCGGTGCGGGAAAGGATGGGTTCTTTTGGGCTTGGACCTTTGATTCTTTTTCTTTTTTTATGAATCCTAATTATTCCTTATTATGGGTTGGAGACGAATGTGTATAAGAAACAGTATACTGATAAAAAGAAAAAGGGTAAAAATATTTTATTCCAAAGTCAAAAGAGCGATTGGGTTGCAAAAATAAAGGGTTTTTACCCTCTTCTTTTCTATAATTAGATTATAAAGAGGTATAATCTAATTATAGGTTATATTAAACTTAGGTTATATTAACCTAAAAAGAAGATAAACCTATTGTATAGAAAAAGAGAGTAAAGCGATCTGTTGATTGGAATTGGACTTTATGTTTTCTTCCAGGGTATATTATAGAATTTACTATATATAATTATTAATTATATTAATTATATTACTATTAATTTTTTAACTAATAGAACTTACCGTTATATATGTTTAGTTATTTATATTTTTATAATATTTTTTATAATATTTTATAATATAATATATAAATATATTAATTCTATATAATATAGAATACATACCCCGTTTTGACCATATTGCACTATGTATCCATTTAATAATCCAAGAAATGTCTGCTTCTGGTAGAAGTGTAAATGGAAGAATTACAAGGATATTTTAAAAAAGATAGATCTTGGCAACAGCATCTTTTATATCCGCTTTTCTTTCACGAATATATTTACGTATTTGCTCATGATCGTGGTTTAAACGGTTCAAATTTTTATGAACCTGTAAAATTTTATTACAATAACAATAAATATAGTTCAGTACTTGTGAAACGGTTAATTATTCGAATGTATCAGCAGAATCCCTTTTTTTATTGGTTTAATAGTTTTAAGCGAAATTCATTCGTTGGGCAAAACAATTACAATTTTTTTTATTCTCGTTTTTATTCTCAAATGATATCAGAGGGTTTTGCAAGTCTTGTGGAAATTCCATTCGCGTTGCAATTAGTATTTTCTCTCGAAGAAAAAGAAATACCAAAATGTCAAAATTTACGATCTATTCATTCAATATTTCCCTTCTTTGAGGATAAATTTTCGCATTTAAATTATCTGTCAGATATAAGAATTCCCTATCCCATACATATGGAAGTCTTGGTTCAAATACTTCAATTTCGGATCCAGGAGGTTTCCTCTTTACATTTATTGCGGTTCTTTCTTCACGAATATCTTAATTTTTTGAAAAGTCTTATTACTTCCAGGAAATCTATTTACGTTTTTTCAAAAGAAAATAAAAGATTATTTTTGTTTCTATATAATTCTTATGTATCTGAATGTGAGTTCATATTAGTGTTTCTTCGTAAACAATCCTCTTATTTAAGATTAACATCTTACAGAACTCTTATTGAACGAATACACTTTTATGGAAAAATCAAGAATCTTTTAGTTTTTATAAAGTCTTTTGAAAAAACTCTATGGGTTTTCAAAGATCCTTTCATGCATTATGTTCGATATCAAGGAAAAACAATTC